CTTCGTCGACGTTGTTTTGTGACTGGAAGACCAAGAGCTAACTATCGCGATTTTGAACTATCCGGACACATACTTCGTGAAATGGTTGAAACATGCCTGTTACCCGGCGCAATCAGATCAAGTTGGTAGGGATTCGGCTTGCTTATCTAGGCTCAATTATTCTCTCGGTCCCTTTATCCTTTCTGTATAAATTATAAATAGGGTCTTTTTTTTTTTATACATTATGGGGTAGGGACCAGTTATTCTCCTAAGCGGGGTAGAGCAGTTTGGTAGCTCGCAAGGCTCATAACCTTGAGGTCACGGGTTCAAATCCTGTCTCCGCAACCTCTTCTTTAAAATGAGTATATCTTTTTTAGACTTCCAAAGGAATTAGAATTATAAATAAAATTTATCGAAGTGACCTCACATCGAATCGCGGATAGCGGGAATCGAACCCGCAGCTTCTCCTTGGCAAAGAGAGATTTTACCATTCGACCATATCCGCATTTTTTGGTTATTTTATAGTCGCTACGATATCTGCCCGGCTCCCACTTTAGTTAAGTACCGGACCCAATATTATCGTTATAGAATAATGCCAAATTTTTTAATTCCGTAAATTTGGTTTCTTAGAATTTTTTGATTGAAGGCAAATTTTGATTTTGTAGTTTTCGACGACGAGGATCAAGAGATAAGAGAATTAAGTATAGCCACCAAAAATAACAATCCAATCCATAATGCTGTCCCAGAAAATAAGACATTTTTTTTACTTGACCATCCCTCGGGCGAAGCAAATACAACAGGAACACCAATCAATAATATAAATGAAGTGACAATTAATAAAAAAACAACTAGTTGGAAAGCAAGAGCCATAGGTTTCATCCTCAATGCTACCACCAAGTAAACTATACCATTTGATCTCCCTAATCGAAGAAAAAGAATAAACCACACCATTCCAACTTCAAGAGAATAACTGCTAATAATTTATTAAATTAAAGTAGCTAACGGAGAGATGGCTGAGCGGTTCATAGCCCCGGTCTTGAAAACCGGTATAGTTTAAAGAACTATCGAGGGTTCGAATCCCTCTCTCTCCTTATTGTTGATCATTGAATAGACATGGCTTGGCTATCCGACGTAGCCAAGCCATAAAAAACGCAATTAAATATTGAATTTTATAGATAAACCAACTTGAATAATTTGATTTCGTATCTGTTCTCAATTGAGAGGGGTCATAGAAAGAACCGGTTCGAAATCCCGATCAATTCCTTTCTCAAACCCAGCTGCCGCCGCTCGAGCCCGGCCCGCGTGCCACAAATGACCAACAAAAAAGAAAAATCCTAGACAAAAATGTGAGGTTGCCAACCAACTTCTTGGAGAGACATAATTGACTGCATTTATTTCAGTAGCCACGCCTCCGACAGAATTTAAAGAACCTAAAGGGGCATGAGTCATATATTCTGCGGAACGCCGTTCCTGCCAAGGTTGTATATCTTTTTTTAATCGATTCAGATCTAACCCATTTGGTCCCCTTAGAGGCTCTAGCCACGGAGCACGCAGATCCCAAAAGCGCATAGTTTCTCCTCCAAAAATGACTTCGCCAGTGGGAGAACGCATTAGATATTTACCTAAACCCGTAGGACCTTGAGCGGCCCCCACGTTCGCTCCAAGACGTTGGTCTCTAACTAAAAAGGTAAAGGCTTGAGCTTGAGAAGCTTCCGGTCCCGTGGGTCCGTAAAACTCACTAGGATAAGCGGTATTATTGAACCAGACAAAACAGCAAGCAGTGAAACCAAATATAGATAAAGCCCCTAAACTATAAGATAAGTAGGCTTCGCCAGACCATACAAGTGCGCGACGCGCCCAAGCAAAGGGTTTAGTTAGAATATGCCAGATTCCACCAAATATACAAATTGACCCTACCCATACATGGCCTCCGATTATATCTTCCAAATCGTCTACACTGACAATCCATCCGTCTCCACCAAAGGGAGATTTCAGTAAAAAACCAAATATGATACTTGGACTCAGGGTCAAGTTCGTAATTTTTCTTACATCTCCTCCTCCAGGGGCCCAAGTATCATATACACCCCCAAAATAAAGTGCTTTGAAGACTAAAAGAAAAGCACCTATACCTAATAATATTAAATGAATACCTAAAATAGTAGTCATTTTATTTCTATCTTTCCATACATAACGAAATAAAGGAAAAGATTCTTCTATGATCTCAGGCCCAAGAAGTGCATGATAAATACCACCAAACCCCAAGACAGCAGAGGAAATTAAATGGAGGACTCCAGATACAAAGTATGGAAAGGTATCTATAATTTCCCCTCCAGGTCCTACCCCCCAACCTAGAGTCGCTAAGTGGGGAAGTAAAATTAATCCTTGTTCATACATAGGTTTCTCTGGTCCGAAATGAGCCACTTCAAATAGATTCATTGCTCCGGCCCAGAAAACTATTAATCCAGCGTGGGCTACATGGGCCCCTAATAGTTTACCCGATAAATTGATCAATCGGGCATTACCAGCCCACCAAGCAAAACCAGTAGTTTCTTGGTCCCGACCAGCTACGGCTAAAGTTGTATTAAAGAGCGTTTCCACGTGGGAGAACCTCCTCAGGGAATATAAGGTTTTCATGAGGCTGATCTTGAGCGGCCATCCAAGCACGAATACCCTCATTTAACAAAATATTTTTTGTGTAGAAAGTTTCAAATTCAGGATCTTCCGATGCGCGAATTTCTTGGGAAACAAAATCATAGGCACGTAAGTTCAAGGCCAGGCCGACTACTCCCAGAGCACTCATCCATAAACCGGTTACTGGTACAAATAACATAAAGAAATGTAACCAACGTTTATTTGAAAAAGCAACTCCAAATATTTGGGACCAAAATCGGTTAGCAGTAACCATTGAATAAGTTTCTTCCGATTGAGTTGGGTTAAAAGCGCGGAATGTATTTGCACCATCACCGTCTTCAAATAAAGTATTTTCTACGGTAGCACCATGAATAGCGCATAGCAGGGCAGCACCCAGTACACCGGAAACTCCCATCATATGAAAAGGGTTCAATGTCCAATTATGAAACCCCTGAAAAAACAGGATGAATCGGAAAATAGCTGCTACACCAAAACTAGGTGCAAAAAACCAACCAGACTGACCTAGTGGATAAATAAAGAAGACAGAGACAAAAACAGCAATTGGAGCAGAGAATGCGATGGCGTTATAAGGCCGCAATTGAACAGATCGGGCAAGCTCAAATTGTCGTAACATGAAACCAATTAATCCGAAAGCACCGTGAAGAGCCACAAATGTCCACAAACCTCCTAATTTACACCAACGTGTAAAATCGCCTTGCGCTTCAGGACCCCAGAGTAACAATAAAGAATGCGCTAAACTATTCGCAGGGGTAGAAACGGCAGCAGTTAAGAAATTACAACCTTCCAAATAGGAACTAGCCAATCCATGAGTATACCAGGAAGTTACAAAGGTTGTACCCGTGAACCACCCACCTAAAGCAAAATAGGCACAAGGAAATAGTAATAGACCCGACCACCCTACAAAAAGAAAACGGTCTCTCCGTAACCAGTCATCCATAGTATCAAATAAATCCTTGTCATTTTTCGTAGATTGACCAAGGGTTATAGTCATAGTAATACTCCTATTAAACTACTTCGACCATTTCCGAGCACCATATCGAATTTTTGGTTTTATTACATCTGAAAATTTTTGTTCTTGCGGTAATATTTATTCATGTATCTCGAACCGTGGTTTCCAATGGGTTTCGAAGATCCAATTCTTCCTTAATTGGTCCATATAAGGATTGGGGTCAATTCATGAACGTAACTCAAGTCTTATTTTAAATTATTTGATATTTTAAACACCTTTTAATAAATATTACTAAATACTAATTTCATCAATGACAATTATACTGACTGCCCACTATCACGTATCTTCAGACCAACTACTAAAAACTAAAGTGATAAGTTTTAATTTCGGTTTTTATTAAATCAGCTAGAGATCAAAATAAAAATAGTCTTTCTTCATATATAGCTAAATATTTCTTCTTTAAAATATAAAATAAAAATATGAGAATAGTCGCTTGACGCATTATTAAATGAATAGAGTCAACCTTTTTGTCGTGAATTTTTTAATTTTGAAGTCTTATACGTTATAAGGTCTTTTCTTTTTTTCCGTATAAAATCTGTACAATAACTAAAAAGAACATTTTAATTTTTGAATAGTTCGGAATTTGGAGTTTATTTTTTAAATTTCCTAAAAAAAATCCTCAAATGGATAGCCCCTTATCGGATTTGAACCAATGACTTACGCCTTACCATGGTGTTACTCTACCGCTGAGTTAAAGGGGCCTATTCACTTGACTTTAATAGAGACTCAACATCTAGAATAGATACTATCTGTTTCCTCTGGATTATTCGTATGTTCCATAACATGGAATTATTCCTACTTTCTCGTTATAGAGTATTTTGTTTATGTACATGCAATAAACACGTGCTTAATTTTTCCTTGAAATTCTTTTTAAAACTCAAAAAATTAGAAAAGAAGGTGGGAGTTTCGAAATATTGAAATGTAGTTACGTAGTAAGCCCCCATCGTCTAGTGGTTTAGGACATCTCTCTTTCACGGAGGTAACGGGGATTCGAATTCCCCTGGGGGTAGGTACTCTAAAAAAACTTTTAGTATTGATTACCAAGTTTCAGTAAAAATTTAAATTTTAATTCTTCCTGGGTCGATGCCCGAGTGGTTAATGGGAACGGACTGTAAATTCGTTGGTAATATGCCTACGCTGGTTCAAATCCAGCTCGGCCCATTTAGGATATAGAGAGCTACAAAAATAAAACCTTATTTTATATCCCTTTTTCCAGGGATTGTAGTTCAATTGGTTAGAGCACCGCCCTGTCAAGGCGGAAGCTGCGGGTTCGAGCCCCGTCAGTCCCGACGGATCCAATACCTAGTTATTAATTTATAAAAAACCAAAATTTTTCTATGGGATTAAATCCCGAGTTAGTACGCCGTAAAAAAGGAAGGAACTATGGAAGTCAATATTCTTGCATTTAGTGCTACTGCCCTATTGATTCTATTCCCGACTGCCCTTCTCCTGATTCTTTATGTCAAAACAGTAAGTCAAAATAATTAGTTACTTCCAGAACTCTTTCCTTTTGAGTCCACTTATAGCAAAAATTGTAGGACATCCTTTTAATGTGACTGATAAACAAGCGATCAACTCCGCCATATACTAAAATAAGAACCATAAATGACCTGTATTTATGTATAAATAGATAGTGAGGGTTTATAAAGAAATGAAACCCAGACTATCTATTCGATATTTATATTTATTTGTTGTAAATAGTTGAAACGAAAGACATGGGGATAGAGGTTTTATTTACAAATTATTAGAATTATCAAGGTCGTGCATAACGCTGTATTATACAAAGAATCAAAGTGAAATAGTTGTATTTCCCCAAAATTCAAATTAGCAGCACTTCTAGAGTCCACTTCTTCCCCATATTACTAGTGAAAGGGAAAAGGTAAAGACTACCATTAACGCAGCCCAAGCCATACTTACTATATCTATATTCATGTCGTAAATTCTCTCCCCTATCTCTATAATTAATAATTAAACAAATTAAAAAACACTTGATTCAAACTTTTTATAATACACTAACAAGAATGGTGGACTCCCTCATGTAGCATTTAAAAAGACCCATGATCTAATAATCATACAAGGAACTCGTCCTAATCATAAATATAGAAATGAGTAATTTTTAACGATAGACTCGGTTCTTTATTTTTTTTTCTTTTTCTCTTTTATAAAAAAAATTCATAAAAAACGCAAAGGTATAAATTAAAATATTTTTATGGATATCTAATTTGAGTCGAACCAAAACAAATTGATTAATGGAATAAAACGATTAAAAAAAAGAAAAATCAAATTGATCAGGCGACACCCAGATTTGAACTGGGGAAAAAAAGATTTGCAGTCCTTCGCCTTACCACTCGGCCATATCGCCAAAAAAAAACTGAGTTTCTTGTTGGAAGGCTCTTCCTAAAAAACCTTAGTTTATTCCACTTTTTTTGTATGGGTTTTAGCCCCCCTTTCAACTGCGTTTGGCAAAAATAAATCTACATTTCTTTAAGTTTCCGATTAGGAAAGCTTTATAATTAGGTTGCCATTCTTCTATCCACCGGTTATTCAGAATAAATGCATCGAGGGGAGTCTTAGGAAAATTTTTTAAATTATTGAGTCTTTTTTCCTCGTCGAGTTGTTCTCAAATGAACCCGAGCACGGTTACAAAAAATACCCTCATACGATAAGAGTCACCGCCCAAGAATTCTAACAAAAGTTCTCAGAAAGACCTAAAGAATTACTAACTCCAATTTAATTTGTTATTAAGATCTTCATCACTCACTAGTTTTAATTCGACAATCTCGTCAAGTATTCAAATTAAACTATTTTTTTATTACCAATTTATATTCAAACGAAACATTTCAAATTCCAAAAATACTACGACTTGGACAGTTTCTTTATGAAAATGCACATATCTATATGTAAATATAGAACTATAATAACCGTTTTAACTTGGATCAAGTTATTCAGGTTCAAATTAACTTTAGAGTAATCTGATTGGCTAAGTACCGTCAGGATCAACCGTGTATCTCCATTTTGGATAAAATTTATTTAAAGGAAATATCACTATAAAAAAATCACTCTAAAAAAAGCAAAATAAGGTGATCTAATAAAAAGTCTTTTATTTGAAAAGTATAACTATAAAAAGATTTTTTTGCCTAAATAATTTATTGGGTTCGCACCTTAGAATAAGCAATTTCTTCTCAAGCCTTTATTATTGGGACTCATAACAACATTAATTAATCCTAAAAGTTTTATCGTTTAAAAAACTGCTCGGAGTTTCTAAAAGGAGCTCTCGGTGGGCATATTTCTTGGTTCAAAGGATGCAAAGAAAACGTTGTTTTAGGATAATACTTTACAGGTTAAAGATTTTGTGCACGCCTTTAAATTCCGATATGAAAATTGATTTTGAAACTACCAAAAGCAAGTTCTTTTAGGGGGCATTCGAGATTTTTTTTTGTCCCCAGCCCAAATTCTTTCGTTTTAATAAACCCCTCTTAGTTGGGTTAGTGAAAAAAACTTATTCCATAGATAAATTATAAACATTGGGGCTTAGATAGACGTCCGAAAAAAATAATAAAAAAGAGGGAGCAAAATAAATGACAAAAAAATATTGGAACATCAATTTGGAAGATATGTTGGAGGCTCGAGTTCATCTTGGGCATAGTACTCAGAACTGTAATCCTAAAATGACTCCTTATATTTCCGCAAAGCGTAAAGGTATTCATATTACAAATCTTACTAGAACAGCACGTTTTTTATCCGAAGCTTGTGATTTGGTTTTTTATGCCGCGAGTAAGGGAAAAAAATTCTTAATTGTTGGTACAAATAATGCAGCAGATGAAGCAGTCGCGCGCGCTTCTAAAAGCGCCAGGTGTCATTATGTTAATAAAAAATGGCTTGGCGGTATGTTAACAAATTGGTCCACCACAGAAACAAGACTTCAGAAGTTCAGGGACTTAAGGATGGAACAAAAAAAGGGGGGACTCAATAATCTTCCAAAAAAAGAGGCAACTATGTTAAAAAGAAAATTAGCTCGCTTGCAAAAATATCTGGGTGGTATTCAATATATGACAGGGTTACCTGATATTGTAATCATTATTGATCAACACAAAGACTATACGGCTTTACAGGAATGTAGAACTTTAGGAATTCCAACCATTTCTTTAATTGATACAAATTGTGATCCTAATCTATCAGATATTGCAATTCCAGCAAATGATGATGCCATGGCTTCAATTAGATTCATTCTTAACAAATTGGTTTTCGCGATTTGTCAGGGTTATTTTAGTCAGTTAAGAAAGCCTTAATAACTCTAACTGCTGAATAACATAAAAAAAAATGGTTGAACGTTCTATTTTGTAAGGGGGCATTCATGAATGTTTTATCATGTTCCATCAATAACCTAAAAGAGGTTTATGAGCTAGCGAGTGTCGAAGTAGGCCAACATTTGTATTGGCAAATAGGAACTTTACAAGTGCACGGCCAGGTACTTATGACGTCTTGGGTTGTAATTGCTATTTTATTAGGTTCAGTCACCATAGTTGTTCGAAACCCACAAATTATTCCGACGGGGGGTCAGAATTTTTTTGAATATGTTCTTGAATTGATTCAAGATGTAAGTCAAACCCAAATAGGTGAAGGTTATGGTCCCTGGGTTCCTTTTATTGGTACGCTATTTCTATTTATTTTTGTTTCAAATTGGTCAGGGGTTCTTTTACCGTGGAAAATATTAAAATTGCCTCATGGGGAGTTAGCCGCACCCACAAATGATATTAATACTACTGTTGCTTTGGCTTTACTTACGTCAGCGGCTTATTTCTATGCGGGCCTTTCAAAAAAAGGAATTGGTTATTTCAGTAAATATATTAAACCAACTCCGATCCTTTTACCCCTTAACATTCTAGAAGATTTCACAAAGCCTTTATCACTTAGTTTTCGACTTTTTGGGAACATTTTAGCCGATGAATTAGTAGTTGTTGTTCTTGTTTCTTTAGTACCTTCAGTGGTTCCTATCCCCGTCATGCTGCTTGGATTATTTACAAGCGGTATTCAAGCGCTTATTTTTGCAACTTTAGCCGCGGCTTATATAGGTGAATCCATAGACGATTATCATTGAACTCGTTGGTTCGTTTTTTTTTTAACTTAAACCCAAGACATATTTCTCAAAATGTAAAGTGTGTTTCTATTATTGATTTCACGAGGGAGCTTTTTCTTAATCCTTCAATTTATTATAAGACATTTAGTATCCATGAATACTTTAATTTATGCTTTCGTGAAGAACTGAGAAAGTCAAAAATAAAATATCATTCCTTTACATTACTTACCAATTTTAGTCACTAGAAAAATCCCACTGCATTAGATTGTATCATTAACGACTTTATTATTTACCACGAATTTATTATGAATCCAATTATTTCTGCTGCTTCTGTGATTGCTGCTGGCTTTGCCGTAGGACTTGCTTCTATTGGACCTGGGATTGGTCAAGGTACTGCGGCGGGTCGTGCTGTAGAGGGGATCGCTCGACAGCCTGAGGCGGAGGGAAAAATACGAGGCACTTTATTGCTTAGTTTAGCTTTTATGGAAGCTTTAACAATTTATGGATTGGTTGTCGCATTAGCTCTTTTATTTGCAAATCCTTTTATTTAATATTTTTATTTTCGTAGAAACAGGAGAATTTGCTTTCTTAAATTATATCGAGATCATATGAGCCGACCAATTATTGCGTCGATCTTTTATGTTCGTCTTTGAAAGGAATTGGTCTGCTAATCCGTTTCCAATTGATTCCCACATTTTCAGAGTAAAATAGAGGCTACCTAATAAAAAAAATAGTTTGAGGATAATTTATGAACGACGTAACCTATTATTTAATTTCTTTGGCCTCTCAATCACCTGCTGGGAGTTTTGGCTTGAACACTAATAATTTAGTAACAACTCTTATAAATATAGGTGTCGTACTTTGTTTATTAATCATTTTTGGAAAGGGGTTTTTAAGGGATTTTTTAGATACTCGAAAAAATAAGATCGTAAACACGATTCAAATTTCAGACGAACTCTATAGTAGCGCTGTTGAAAAACTAGAAAAAGCCCAGGCGCGTTTATGTAAGGTTGAAAAAGAAGCGAAGCAGTTACAAGTGACTGGCTATTCTGAAATAGAACATGAAAAGTTGAATTTGATTAATTCAACTTATAAGACCTTAGAACGATTGGAAAAAAAAAAAAAAGAAACTTGTTCGTTTGAACAACAACGGGCCGTTAATGACGTCCGACAATGGGTCTTACAACAAACCTTACAAAGAGTTTTAAAAACTCTGAATGGTTCTTTGAATCCTGAGTTGCATTTACGTACAATTCGTGTTAATATTGGTATGTTGGGAACACTCAAATAAATAGTTTATTCCTAATTTATTTTTGATTGGGTTTTACAAATAAAAAAAATTAAGAAAGAATCATGGTAACTATTCGAGCCGACGAAATTAGTAATATTATCCGTGAGCGTATTCAACACTATACTAAAAAAATAAATGTTTTAAATACAGGTACCGTCCTTCAGGTTGGGGATGGCATTGTACGTATTTATGGTCTTGATGAAGTAATGGCAGGGGAATTAATAGAGTTTGAAGAGGGGACAAAGGGGATTGCTCTTAATTTGGAATCAAAGAATGTTGGTGTCGTTTTAATGGGTGACGGGTTGAGGATAAAAGAAGGAGGTTCGGTAAAGGCAACAGGACGGATTGCTCAGGTTCCCGTCGGTGACGCCTATTTGGGTCGTGTTATAAATGCCCTGGCTACCCCAATTGATGGTAGGGGCGAAATTTTATCTTCGGAATTTAGATTAATTGACTCCCCCGCTCCAGGGATTCTTTCGCGTCGTTCCATATATGAGCCTCTTCAAACAGGGCTTATTGCGATTGATTCAATGATACCCATAGGACGTGGCCAGCGAGAATTAATTATTGGAGATCGACAAACTGGTAAGACGGCAGTCGCGACAGATACAATTCTCAATCAACAAAGTCAAAATGTGATATGTGTTTATGTCGCTATTGGACAAAAGGCATCTTCTGTCGCCCAAGTAGTTACTACCTTACAGGAAAAGGGAGCCTTGCAATATACTATTGTGGTAGCTGAAATGGCGGATTCCGCCGCTACACTACAATATCTCGCCCCTTATACAGGAGCAGCCTTGGCTGAGTATTTTATGTATAAGGAAAGACACACTTTAATCATTTATGATGATCTTTCCAAACAGGCCCAAGCTTATCGCCAAATGTCTCTTTTATTACGCAGACCACCTGGTCGCGAAGCGTACCCAGGAGATGTGTTTTATTTGCACTCAAGGCTTTTGGAAAGAGCTGCCAAATTAAGCTCAAAGTTAGGTGAGGGCAGTATGACCGCCTTACCCATAGTAGAAACTCAATCAGGAGATGTGTCCGCTTATATTCCCACTAATGTAATTTCTATTACGGATGGCCAAATTTTCTTATCCGCCGATCTATTTAATGCTGGACTTAGACCGGCTATTAATGTTGGGATCTCTGTTTCGCGAGTGGGTTCGGCAGCTCAAATTAAAGCCATGAAGCAAGTAGCTAGTAAATTGAAATTGGAACTTGCACAATTTGCAGAATTAGAGGCCTTTGCACAATTTGCTTCTGATCTTGATCAAGCTAGTCAAAATCTATTGGCAAGAGGTCAACGTTTACGCGAATTACTTAAACAATCACAATCCGCTCCTCTTACGACCGCAGAGCAGATAATGAGTATTTATGCTGGAATAAACGGTTATCTTGATTCATTAGAACTTGGTCAGATCGGCAAATTTCTTCGTGAGTTATTTGATTACTTAAAGGTGAATAAACCTAGGTTTCAAGAAATAATAAATTCGACTAAGACATTTACTGAGGAAGCAGAAGCCATTTTGAAGGACACTATTCCGTCGGAAAAGGATCGATTTCTACGTGAGGTAAAGATATAAAAACATATTACTAAAATTTTATTTTACTATGTACTGAAATGTTCACTATAAATGCAATATCAAAAAATTATTGAAAAAAAGATAGATAGAAAAATCGCGCCCAATAGGATTTGAACCTATACCAAAGGTTTAGAAGACCTATGTCCTATCCATTAGACAATGGACGCTTTACTTGTTCTGTTTTCGGTGAAAAATCAGTTGAACTGAGGGAAAAATAAGGTCATCATGAAATGTTTTTCAAAATGAAAGCCCGGTTGAGTGCTTACCGGGCCCTGAGAAGACGAGGAGTCTTAATAAAATCCAGGCAAAAGCACTAAGTAGGAAACGTAAGCAGTTTTTTTTTTTTAGATCAACGAGTCTATAGAGTTCTAAAAAAAACTTAAATATTGTACGTATAACTAATGTAGATTTGAATAGGACTTTTCCATTTTACTTTGGAGGGATGGCTGAGTGGATTAAAGCGTCGGATTGCTAATCCGTTGTACGAGTTATTCGTACCGAGGGTTCGAATCCCTCTCTTTCCATTTTTGAAAATTATTTAATTTGCAAAAATAGATATTTAGTCTTCTTCAGGTTCGGGATTGCGTCTTGGATCATTAGAGAGGAACCCAAAGATAAATAGAGAAACAAAAAAGATAACGACGGTGTACACGAACAGTTTTAGAATAAACATTACAAATATACCTTGGTTTCTTAAAAAATATGGACTATATTCGCGATTTTTGGACAATCCGGGTTTGGTACCACGAAATGAAGTCATCTCTCCAAAAATAATTGAATAGTAGTAATTTTAGGTAAAAGTTTTCCTAATTTTTATATAGTTTATACTGTAAGGAACCCAAATCCTAGTAAGGGAAAGCAGCCAGAAAAGGTTTCAATTAAAATGAAGACTATAAAAGTTTACTTAATTAATATTTCTGTAAAATTTCAACGAAAACTGACAGCAGCCTGCCAAACAAATGCGAAGAGAAAAAAGAGCACAGGTATGACCGGCATAAAATTTACGAGTGGAGTTAAAAAAGAATAGGCTTCGGGCAATTTGCTGAAGACTAAACTATTCGAATACAGGACAGAATCAATACAAATAAGACTAATAAAATTAAGCATTTTTTTATTGGAGATGACTGCTTCGATATTTCAGATTAATGAAAATAAATAACTGTGGGGGGACCAAAAAGACTTCAAGTGTTCGTTTTATTTTTTTATAAGTCCCACATCTAGAAAATATTGCAAAAATTCATATTTTAAATACAATGGTAGATTAATAATATTATATTAATTAATAAATTACTTCAGTGCTACCTAAAAATCTATCCACTGAAAAAATACACGAATTATTTAATCTAGTTGCATAGAGTGTATTCTATAATTTTGATTTTAAATAGGGATGTGATTTCAGTGATATTTAAGTCAAAATCACAAAATAATAATTTTCATTTTACTTTTTAGACTATGGGGCGTGGCCAAGGGGTAAGGCAACGGGTTTTGGTCCCGCTATTCGTAGGTTCGAATCCTTCCGTCCCAGATCTTTTTCTCATTCGAAATTATTATTAAAAAGAATAAATAATTGCTATTTATTTATTTTTTCGAATAAAATTTATCAAAAATGTCAGTTTGTAAACAAATATAGACTCTTTCAATTTCTCGTCAATCGGTTTTTGGCTGGGAAAACGGGTGTTCGTGTCACGGTCCAATCCGGAAGATTCCGTCAGTTTCATGGTAATCAGATCGAGATAATCCAATTTAGGACGTTTTTAAAAAAGGGGGATTAGATTTATCCAAGTTTTTGCATCCTAAATGTTTTCCATGGAAATTTATCTTGGGTATGATATTTTGATCCAAATAAATAAATTTAATAAACAGTAAGTTTTCCACTTTAAACTTTTTGTTAAAAAATAAAAAATAAAGTATACACCATATAAATTAAAATTCCCATGTAGCCTAAGAGTAAACTTAACGTGTATGATGTATGAACCGGGGTTTTGAATCAATTGTTTACTTTATCCGGGTTCAAATATCCCGATTCCACTAAAAATTTATTCGTAGCCTTAGGTTGTTCTTAAATCAGCGATATCAATTGGAACTTATTATATATCATAAAATAACAAGCGTTTTTCAGTTCTATTTTTTTCATCTGCTTGGGAGTTCCTGATCATTAAATATACTTAATAAATTACTGTGACTGTAGTTTTAGATAGACGCAACAGCGAAAACTTATGGGGTCGTTTCTGTAACTGGATAACCAGCACTGAAAATCGTCTTTATATTGGATGGTTTGGTGTGTTGATGATCCCTACTTTGTTGACCGCAACTTCTGTATTTCTTATTGCTTTCATTGCTGCGCCTCCAGTAGATATTGATGGTATTCGTGAACCTGTTTCTGGATCTTTACTTTACGGAAATAATATCATTTCAGGTGCTATTATTCCGACTTCTGCAGCTATAGGGTTGCACTTTTATCCAATATGGGAAGCAGCATCCATCGCTGAATGGTTATACAATGGTGGTCCGTATGAACTAATCGTTCTACATTTTTTACTTGGTGTAGCATGTTATATGGGCCGCGAATGGGAACTTAGTTTCCGCTTGGGTATGCGCCCATGGATTGCTATTGCGTATTCAGCTCCTGTTGCAGCTGCTACCGCCGTTTTCTTGATCTATCCAATAGGTCAAGGTAGTTTTTCTGATGGGATGCCCTTGGGAATCTCTGGTACGTTCAATTTCATGATAGTATTCCAGGCTGAGCACAACATTCTTATGCACCCATTTCATATGTTAGGTGTCGCTGGTGTATTTGGAGGCTCCCTATTCAGTGCTATGCATGGCTCCTTGGTAACTTCTAGTTTAATTAGGGAAACTACCGAAAGTGAATCGGCTAACAAAGGTTACAAATTTGGTCAAGAGGAAGAAACTTATAATATTGTAGCGGCTCATGGTTATTTTGGCCGATTGATTTTCCAATACGCAAGTTTCAACAATTCTCGTTCGTTACACTTCTTTTTAGCTGCTTGGCCTGTTATAGGTATCTGGTTCACTGCTTTAGGTATAAGCACCATGGCATTCAACCTAAATGGATTTAATTTCAACCAGTCTGTAGTGGATAGTAAAGGCCATGTAATTAATACTTGGGCTGATATCATAAATCGTGCCAATCTCGGGATGGAAGTTATGCATGAACGTAATGCGCACAACTTTCCTTTAGATCTAGCCACTTTTGAAGTTTCAGCTACAAACGCATAAGATGAGATAAGGATTAGGTCCTATTATAAAAAATGAAAAACTGGAGCAATCCTTGCTTTTCAGGCAGAATTGCTCCAGTTTTTCATTTTTTCTTTGGGGCGGATGTAGCCAAGTGGATGAAGGCAGTGGATTGTGAATCCACTATGCGCGGGTTCAATTCCCGTCG